CTAAAGTTTTTTCGAACCATTTGAATCAAGTAGTGATTCAAATGGTTCGAAAAAACTTGCACAAACCTTCTTTAATATAATATACGGGACGATGTTCCTATGTATTCTTCAGGCCCTTTCTTCAATTAGTTGTTAATGTGAATGAACCATAACTATGTAGTCCTATTCCTAATAGATTGACCCCAAAATAGCATATCCAAATTATAAGAAATCCTATAGAAGCCACAATTGCCGAATCCACACCCTGAAAGCTCTGATTTGTTCTACTATGTAAATAAATCGCGAATATGGTCCAAGTAATAAATGCCCAAGTTTCCTTGGGGTCCCAATTCCAATAAGACCCCCATGCCTCATTAGCCCATACTGCTCCCGAAAGAATACCTATGGTTAAAAAAGTAAACCCTAAACTAATGACACGATAACTACACTGATCTAATTGTTGGGTTAATTGATACCTGTGATAATTTATAAATGAAAGAAAAGAAGTGTTTTGTAAAACACTTCTTTTTTCATTCACAAAGGAAAATGACCCAATTAAGAAATGATTGCTTTTGCGAGGAATATCTAGGTTTTTTCGAAATGTAATGACTAAAAGAGCTACGGATAATAACGATCCACATAAAAGAGCTGCATAACTCAATAACATCATACTTACGTGCATCATTAACCACTGGGATTGTAGAGCAGGTACTAATATTGCAGATTGATGCATTTCGGTTGAAAGACCCGAAGTGGCAAAGCCTTGGGTAAAAATAGCACTTGGCGCGGTTATTGCGCTTAAATAACTTTTCTGATTCCGTCTTTTAGGAAACATATGAATAATGGAGAAACTCCATGAAAGAAACATTAAAGATTCATATAAATCGCTTAACGGCAAATGTCTCGAATAAATCCAACGAGTAACTAATAATCCAGTTATACAGAAAAAGGTAGCCATCATGGCTTTTTCTGACAAATCAAATAGTACTACGGTTTCATGGACTAATAAGGTCATCAAATGAATCGTAATAACAATTGAAATGATAGAAAAAGAGATGTGAGTTAATATATGTTCTAAAGTGGCAAATATCATAATTTTTTTTAGGGGGGTATCCCCAATTACGGAATGGAAATCCGGAATTGAATTCATTATAGGATCTATTGTGCCTTTTTTAGAAGATGCCGCCACTCGGACTCGAACCGAGATGCTCTAGCACTGCTTCCTAAGAGCAGCGTGTCTACCAATTTCACCATGGCGGCTTCATCGAAATAATCATAGTCCATATGATGTTCAATCGTCGAGATTGAGGGATTTAATGCAATCTATTTTAGGAAATGTTAGAATCGATGAATAAAGACCCGTTCAAATAAATATTTAAACGCTCAATAATCCTTAGTCTCATGGCAGGGGGTCATTTTAAACAGCGGGCTTTTCCGTATTATAAGTTCTTCTGGAATAGTTGGAACTAGACGGTTATGCCCTGAGTCCGGGTATAGAACTCAGAATTTTTTTTTCTCATTTTTTGACGATTCATTTCTCATTTATCTGATTTGATAGATCCGAAATGAAAAAGATTCATTTTTCAATGAACAAAATAAAACAATATTTTTTATATATCACAACTTCATCACTACATCCAAAAGATTTCTATAAAAATTTGGATAGTTTGGTATCAAAGATGTATTAATGATTGGGATCTTCATTGTATACATAACATAATTTTTGTGAGGATTTACCAAACCCATTAGGTATTGGACCGGGCATATCGTATAACAAAAGAGTTTCAATCTTTATCGGAATTCTACTGTATGTACTTTAACTTAGAAAACTTAGAAAATCAAATTTAAACTGATAAGATCTTTTTATATATAGATTTGAAATCTAATATTAATAGATAAAATAATTTAGATATTAGATCTAGATATATCGATTGATCGATCCTCCAGCTCAAACATGGGATAGGATCTATTGGGGTTGGATTACGTAAGATTGACTCATTCTTTAGTACATAAATATCGATCTAAATGGGATCCTGGCAGTTTTATTATTTTGTTTTTTTTTTTTTATCTGTTCGAAACAAGAGGGAGTCCTTGTAGATATGTAGTGATTCAGAGAGCTACAAATCAAAGTTTTAAAATGTATATTTTAATCAATTAGTTTCAATAATCCATTGACTTTGACTATGAATCTTATCCCCGCCTTACTTTGGAACAAAAAAGGGGGCTCTAACCTCGTTCATACTTGTTTCAGATTTTCCAAAAATCTTAATGATGTATAACTATTGGAGATACATAATCCAATAAGCCAATCCCTTCCTAAGAAAAAAAAAAAATAAGAGTTTTGTTATTGTGAAAAATGAATCGATGGGGAAAGTTACAACCCCCATCTCGCGAATTATAAAAACCAATCAATGAAAGGTGAAACCTTGTATTTTGTGTCTAACTACTTCTTTCTTTTTTTTTTTTTCAAACAAAAAAAGAAATCATTTTTAGAACCTAGTATACAGAATAATTCGTATTCTACATACCACAACAGCTAGTTCTATCTCATATTGATGAGTTCAAAACATTAGTTAATGTGAATTCTTCATCTTATAAATTGAATCATCCAATTCATCGAGTCATGCTGATTCAGATTCAGATCATTCCAAGGCTTTATTACTTGTTTGTCGCACAAAAAAACTTTTGGAATGCCCGGTAGAAATAGATTTAGCTAAAGATAAAGCTTTTGCCGCGGCCTGATATCCCCTTCTTTTCCAAATATTTCTACGAATATGCTTTTTTGACAGAGAAGTACGTTTCTTTGGAACCGCCATTTCAAAATAAAAGGGTCACTCATTTTTATAGTTGGACGTGAAAGACATTTATTGTTCAATTCAAAATAGATTGTTCTTTCTATTAACTATTCATTATCTATCTTTATTCCATAGCCGATACTTATGCTTACTTCACTTCATAACATAGAAAAGTATGGATACAGATAGATGAGCATCGCATATGGTATCATTAAGGATAAAAAAAGAAATGAAATAGAAGAAAAAAGAAAAAACGATGTGATTTTCAAGGGAATTTTTTTTTTTTCACATTTCCATTACATCCAATGTTCGAAGAAAGAATAATTTGTACTGATTGGGGGCTTCATATCTTTATTCAATCTATGTCTACGGGCGGGATCTACTACCGTTGAATCGGATGCCATTGATAAGAATCAAAAAGGTTCCAATTCATATCTCAGTCTATTTATATAATATATATATATATTATAAATGTTACATTTATAAAATTGAAAAGCTTAAGAACCCTTTCCTAATTTAGGAAACCAACAATGAATGTAACCTTTTTCTATTAATTGATCAAGCTCGGAGATAGAGTCCACATAATTAAAATGGAAATTAAATCAAAGTAGTTAATCCGTTAAACAATACATTACTTGATAAAATAAAGGGAATTTGAGTCATTTCTCATTTTAGTTCTATGCGAAGTGACAAGTATTCTAGGATTTTTCATAAACACATAAACATAAGTTTGTTTTATTGGACTCGAAGCCAATCAATTCAAGAATTAGTTAATGACTCCGAAGAAACTAAATAAAAACTAGGTTTATTGGATCGAGTTATTGGCAGATCCTATGATACATATCAGAATAAAGTACTTGAATTTTTGGTATCATTCTTTTTCCTTACTATATTGATATAAATATGGATAGAAATCACCGTATCATATGTATATAGTAGAATAATGGAAAATCTCATATTTTTTATCTTAATAAATATCTTCGTTAATAACTAGGTAGTAGCTTTTAACTAGTAACTTGGTTATTTGAAGAATTGTAACTTCTTCAGTTGAATTTTTTGTTTTTTTTTTTCAATAGTTTGGAAAGAATCAGAATAATTAAGAATGAAAAATCATATTTGAGTTCTTTTATATCTTGTATATCTTGATTTTTTTTTTATTTATTATTGCTCCTTCCGGAAGAAATAAGGGCTGGTGAATGGGAAACAATTAATAAGAATAAAAAAAGAAAGCTTGATTTTCTTATGGAACATACATATCAATATGCATGGATCATACCTTTCGCTCTACTTCCAGTTACTATGTCAATAGGGTTGGGACTTCTGCTTGTTCCGACCGCAACAAAAAATCTGCGTCGTATGTGGACTTTTCCTAGTGTTTCATTGCTAAGTATAGTTATGGTTTTTTCGTCCGATCTGTCTATTCAACAGATAAATGGCAGTTCTATCTATCAACATCTATGGTCTTGGACCATCAATACTGATTTTTCCTTAGAGTTCGGCTACTTGATCGATCCACTTACTTCTATTATGTCAATACTAATCACTACGGTTGGAATCATGGTTCTTATTTATAGTGACAATTATATGTCTCATGATCAAGGATATTTGAGATTTTTTGCTTATATGAGTTTTTTCAATACTTCCATGTTGGGATTAGTTACTAGTTCCAATTTGATACAAATTCATCTTTTTTGGGAACTAGTGGGAATGTGTTCGTATTTATTAATAGGTTTTTGGTTCACACGACCGGCTGCCGCAAATGCTTGTCAAAAAGCGTTTGTAACTAATCGTGTAGGGGATTTTGGGTTATTATTAGGAATCTTAGGTTTTTATTGGATAACAGGGAGTTTCGAATTTCGAGATTTGTTCGAAATCTTCAATAACCTGATCCGTAATAATGGGGTCAACTCTTTATTTGCTACTCTGTGTGCCTCCCTATTATTCGTCGGTGCAGTTGCTAAATCCGCACAATTTCCCCTTCATGTATGGTTACCTGATGCCATGGAGGGGCCTACTCCTATTTCGGCTCTTATCCATGCTGCTACTATGGTAGCAGCAGGCATTTTTCTTGTCGCTCGATTTCTTCCGCTTTTCACAGTCATACCTTACATAATGAATCTCATTTCTTTGATAGGTGTAATAACGGTACTATTAGGAGCTACTTTAGCTCTTGCTCAAAGAGACATTAAGAGAAGTTTAGCCTATTCTACAATGTCTCAATTGGGTTATATTATGTTAGCCCCAGGGATAGGCTCTTATCGAGCTGCTTTATTCCATTTGATCACTCATGCCTATTCGAAAGCATTATTGTTTTTAGGATCCGGATCAATTATTCATTCAATGGAACCCATTGTTGGATATTCTCCAGATAAAAGTCAGAACATGGTTCTTATGGGTGGTTTAACAAAATATGTGCCAATTACAAAAAATACTTTTTTATTAGGTACACTTTCTCTTTGTGGAATTCCACCTCTTGCTTGTTTTTGGTCTAAAGATGAAATTCTTAATGATAGTTGGTTGTATTCACCTATTTTCGCGATAATAGCTTGTTTCTCGGCGGGGTTAACTGCATTTTATATGTTTCGGATGTATTTACTTACTTTTGATGGTCATTTACATGCTCATTTTCAAAATTACAGTGGCACTCAAAATAGCTCGTTCTATTCAATATCTATATGGGGGAAAGAAGGAACCAAACCAGTTAACAGAAATTTGTTTTTATCAACAATGAATAATAATGAAAAGGTTTCCTTTTTTTCGAAGAAGATATACAAAATGAACGGAAATGTAAGAAATCTGATACGCTCCTGTAGGATTTATTTTGAAAATAAAGACACTTCAACGTATCCCCATGAATCAGACAATACTATGCTTTTGCCTCTACTTTTATTGGTCCTATTTACTTTGTTCGTTGGATCCGTAGGAATTCCTTTCGATCAGGGAGTAATGGATTTTGATATATTATCGAAATGGTTAACTCCATCAATAAACCTTTTACATAAAAACTATTCTGTGGATTGGTATGAATTTGTGACAAATGCCGTTTATTCAGTCAGTATAGCCTGTTTTGGAATATTCATAGCGTCTATTTTATATGGGTCTGTTAATTCATCTTTTCAGAATTTGGACTTAATCAATTCATTTGTTAAAAAAACAGGCTCTAAGAAAATTTTATTGGACCGAATAATAAATGTGATATACAATTGGTCATATAATCGTGGTTACATAGATGTTTTTTATGCAACATGCTTAACTACAAGTATAAGAGGATTAGCTGAAGTAACTCATTTTTTAGATAGACGGGTAATTGACGGAATTACCAATGGTGTTGGTGTTGCAAGTTTCTTTGTAGGAGAAGGGATCAAATATGTGGGGGGAGGGCGAATCTCTTCTTATCTCTTTGTATATTTATCATATGTATCCGGCTTTTTATTAATTTACTATATCTATATATATTCTTTTTGAATAGAATTAAGAAGTGACTTATCTTCTTGGTTATTTTTATCATTATACAATCTGGTCCTTTTTTCAAGCACATCCATAGTAAGAGATCCCTTGTTTAGAACTTCTATTCGGTTTATGAATTCATTGCTCAAGCTGTACCTTTTTTGTTCATTGGTATAAACCCAATGATTATACAGATCTTCGGGGGATAGTTTTTCGGTCGTACACAAAGACATCTTTCTTTGCATCATTTCCAAAAAAATCGATAAACTGGGTGGATATGTAAAAGATATTATTTGTTTTCCATCAACTGGACATACGTGAAAAAAATATTGTGACATTTCATTTCTTACAGCATTTTGAAAGAAATTTTTTTTTATATATCTCAATGGACGATTACATCGTTTATAGTCGAAAAGAAGATTCACAAGAGGTTTTTCAAACCAGAAGAGGTCTTTATCTTCTTTCTCTTTAAGTATTTCTAACTTCAAAATTTCTTGCCTCTTTTTTTTTTCATGTAGTTTTTTTGGATCCTCCCTTTCTTCCGAACAAAGGGAAGGGTCTTCTTCGGTGGATCCCTCTTGTTCCTGTTTAGTCCCCTTCGTTTCGGAAGTTTTTTCTATTTCTACATCTGTTTCTTCCTCACTTTCCCCCCTTTCTTCCGTTTTTGAGGTTTCTTTCAGTTTCTTAGTGACAATAGGCGACGGTATTCTGCCTAAATAGTAGACACAGGTGATAAATAAGAGAATAGTAAAGATTCGAGCCATAGAATTTCTCAATTCTGACACAAGGTACTTATTAGATCGAATAAGTACATTCGATCTAATAGAATGATTTTGCCGTATCCAGAATAATACCAATCCAACCCATTTCATGAAGAAAATGTGACCAATTAACCAACCAACAAAACTACTTGTTACAAATAACATCTTGTTGTTGCATCGAAACATATAAATGTTGACTAATCTGACTAACGTTGAACTTGGTAAAATGAAATGGTTGAATAATTGAAAAATGAGATTATTCAGGAATACACATTGAATGCTGAGATTACGCATTGAATTTCTGGTAGTAGATCCATAATCCAAAAAGTGTTTGTGATTGTTCCAGAAGAAATGAAACAAAAGATACGGTAGAACTAGGACAGTTATTGTATGAGGTCTACCCAATGCTAGATGCAGAGGCGCATAATAGATCGATATGAACATCATGAGCTGTCCCGTAATAAAACCAGTTGTTGCTGATACCTCCTTCTCGGTTCCTTCTTCCATAATCCTAGCTC